TTAATTGCGCAGCACTTTCCATTTTTATCAAAAACTTAAAAAAAAAAAAAAAAAGAATCAAAAAGATTGAGCATACCTTGATTTTCATTAAAAAAAGGGATCAGTTTCTTTCTTTTTCAACCTTTCTCTATTGACAAAAACGTAACTTAAATCCAGATCGAGATTCTAGATTAGAAAAGGTTGTTCTTCGATATCCCGTATGTCCCGCATAAACCTTTCAAGCGAAAAGCATGTGAACAAGCCAAAAAAGAAGTATCCATAATGTAATTAAAGACTCGAACGATGGCCTCAGAGACCGGAAAATCTTTCTTACGACTATAACAAACCGTTGCCAATACTGACCTTAGTCTCTGCAGGTAATGAATTTCTTGGATCGCTACTACTCGTACTGTTTTATTCACTTCTCCAGCTCGAAATGCTGGACTGGATGCCGAGTAGTAGCCGGCCGGCTAGGTAGTGACTGGTGCTGGTTTCGCAGACTATGCGTCTACTGTATCAGGATCTGGTTATGGATCAAGGGCTGGCCGCGCGTGTGAGTGAAAAGCTCACCCAGCCGATCACGGCGATGGGTTCCAATGTTAGTTCAACGGTTAGATGCGTCTGCCGTTGCGCAAGAGAATTCTTTCTCCGATATGTACCATCCATCCGGGAGGTACCTGTTTCTCAGGGTATCTCTTGGAAACCAACATGGTCCAGTGTACCAAATAGTGGTCGGATCCCAGGGTTAAAAGACTCATTCTCCCCGCTCGAGCGGGAATGACTCGCTTTTTTCCATATGGATGAAGAGCTATTTGTGCATCTTACAACCGTGGGCGCTCTATGGTATTCAAGGGTTTTCCTTTGAGTCATCAGAAGAGCGTACTGGTTCCGCCGACGGGGCTTGGTAAAAAAGGTATATTGTACCCGACCTTTACCAAACATTGGTAAAGAAGACCAATACCCCTGTTAGTTGGGGCCGGTTGGCCTAGAATGTTTCTTTCTTATCTGTTTACCTCGGCTATTCACGAACTCTTGTCAGAGCCTTCAATTCAGAAGCACTTTGTATCAATTTTTAAAGCTTAGTCTAGTCGTACGTCTACGCCCCTTGTAATTCATTCTTATACTCATCCGGTTCCGCATCTACATCTTGATAATCCAATGGCTTTCACGCAGTATTCTTTGTCTTCAACGGATTTAGATTCCAACTTTTGTCTTCGGATTCCCATCTAGGTTAGATTATGCTTTTCACTCTACTTGATCTATTCGTTTTGTCTTTCTCGTGTCGTATGATGAATAAGAATGGGCGGTCTCGAAAGAAAGATCTTCTGGTCAGACACAAGAAAAGGAATAATAGTTGGTACGGCCAAGAGCACTTGTAATTGTCACTAGTTGTCTTCTCTCTATCTTGTTACTGGTCTCCGGTCACTCAACTAATCTACTTGAAAAGTCTTGCCTCACCTCTGGTCTCGACACCCGGGTCAGCCTATTTTATAGCCTGGTCGTATCTTGGGTCCATTCCTTTACCTTTCACTCCGGCTAATAATTTCATTGCCTTATCTTCGGTGGATAAATCTGTTTCAGAACGTGAACGATCTCAAGCTTCTAGTTTCAAATAAGCTATAAGCCTTTTTACCCGTTATAGGCCGATCTGCTCCTACCGCTTCCCGATGACTTAACCGATGACGGGCCAGTATAAATAACCTCTCTCGAACTTAGAATACTGTCCTAGCGCGGAGGACCTCCCTAATATAATACACCCGGGAACTCTCGTAAGGATAGCCGGAATCCGCCACTAGCCTTCCCGCTCCGTGGGCTTCACTTTTTGCCTCTCCAATCGTATTTCCGTCCCTAAGCTCTGTCTCTTCCATTCGAAATTCCACTAAGCTCAATCCCAATTGTCTCACGAAAGACCAGATCAACAGACATGAATGCCGCATCAACAGGAAAGGCAAGCAGTCAAGCCTAAACCTTACTCCGCCCTTTTCTCTTTTTATAGTCACTCACACTCACAACTCTTATTGAGGACTCCTAGCTATAAGAAGTTAGTGTGCAAGACCAATCCTAGGTTGACTCCTCTACTTCTCTGGTCGGGGATATTACTGTATTCCTCTATTGTAATCTTTCTCTCCAAAAAGAAAATAGTAAACTAAAGCGAAAGAAGCCCTTGCTATGAATGATTTTTTAATTATTCATTCCTTAGCTAACCCAAAGATTGGGAAGAGCTCCAAAAAACAGAGTGACAAGGCTTTATTATCCAGACAGGGAAAAGTATAGCCCCGAGATAGTTGAATAGGGGGTAGGGTCCAGTCCCAAATCAAGATGAAGCAAGTTCAAATCGAACAAGGCCAAATCGAGATAGAGGCTGCATCCCCTAGCAAGCTGGGACAATCAGAGCAAGCGGTTCAAAGAGCTTACATAAGAATGCCTGTCTGAGAGGGTTTCGTCCGGGAAAAGAAAGGTTTAAGAGTCAATCGGCTTGCCACGCAACTGAGAAGAAACTCATCCCTCGACGCGGCATTATGTGAAAGCGCACAAGATCGCTCAGAAGCTTATAGCCCCTTAGGTCCAATTCGATGTGTTAAGCATGGTGCCGTGGTTTAGCCAATGAGGCAGCGGTATCCCAGCGGCTTAACGAATTTGACACCGAATTCGGTTAGGCTAATGAAGAAGGAGTTAGCTAAGTGTCCGCAGTCCGAGCTTGCTAGGCTAGAGAGAGGGCGACTAAGCTTAAAAGGCGCTAGACGGCACTGTTGACGGATTATTCTCTCTCAAGAGAAAACAGACGATTCTCGGCATCTATCTCATATCTATTAAGAAGAGAAAAGAGCCTTCAGGAAGCAACTTTCCCATTTAATAGTTCTCTTCTTATTGCCGTATGCGCACTTAAGGTTAAGTTAGTCTTCCATAACATAAGCTTGCTTCTCTTAAAATAAAAGCTGGAAAGTCTTACTTTTTTTTTTGCACAATAAACTAGAAAAATACTCTGTCTTGCTCACGTCCTCAAGATCCTCAAGAAACTACCTGGAATCTACGGTAACAGGAAAGGGCTTTTTCTTAAAGGGAGCTCGCCTGGCTCTCCTTCGAACACTTGGACTTGGAAAAGCATACCCGGGGACTCATACTCGATTAAGGACACTCTCACCCACACCCACATCCAACTGGAAATGAAATGTAACAGCTTTCAAATGGATCACTTGTTTTTTCACTCGATTGCCTAGCCTACTTCCTTGCCCAAGGGACTGATGGAAAAGCTATCCCTGTCCCCGCAGCTGTATCAGTATGTCTATTTTCCTTACCTCTAGAAAGATTCTCCTTACCTGCTTGAAAGGACCTTGCCAGTGGAGCATTTCTCGTACCCTCTTAACATACATTAGGAACTATCCGTTCTCTCGACGTAAACCCAGAAAAAAGAAAAAGGATTTGCCATTAAGAGAGAACTTGTTTGCCTAAGGACTTTAACTCCAACCGCAGCGAAGGAAACTGGCCTGCATGCAACTATAAAAAAAAGTCAATCTGGCCCTGGATGGTCTAGGCGGCCTAAGAGGAAAAGAAGTCAGCTAGGTGGAATACGCTTTTTTTTGCCCTTACATACACACTTGGAAAGGAACTTCAAGGGACTATTCCTACTTCCACTACAACAGCATCGAAGGGACCTAAACCAGGCTCGCTGGAAGTAAAAAGCTGGGCCAAAAGTGGGCTTAGGAGGGCATTACTCATCTAACTTAACTGGCTAGCTTGCTCTTGGATTGATTGGAAAGAAAGGAACGGAGTCACTCCATTTAGAGAGGGAGAGGTACTTCTTGATACTGACTCTCCTTATCCTGCATTAGAAATAGTACTTCCGCACCTAAGAGAAGGAAACTCCCACGAAATGTCTTGCTTTTGTTTAAAGGCTTTCAAACAAACTGCCTTTATCACAGACTCACAAGCTTGCTCACTAGATTTGACTTGCTATCTGGATTGAAAACTCCCTTGCTCAATGGCTTCCACAGACTCCTACCAAGGGAATCCAACTCCAATCCTTATTCAACTTCAACTCAAACCGCAGCGAAGGACAAGGCAAGACTTCCATTCCCCTGGTTGATATCTAAGCAAGAAAAGCTTTTCAAAAGACTTGACTCCCGAAGAGCTGACCCAAGCAAGGGCATTTCGACAGTTGGTCGGTCAAGACCAGTTGGGGACTTTCCCAAAGCTCCTTTTGACCTCAACTCCGCAACAAGCACCGATACAAAGAAGGGGACCAGACTGGGGGAGAAGGGGTCAAGTACAAGGATTGCTTCTCTCACCCGTACGTAGGCGAAAGGGAAGGCATCCGAAGAGCAAAAGTCCCAAACCAAAGAACGAGTTCAGCCACTTCCGTCAGATACGAGATTGAAAGATATGGGTTTATCCCAGCCGTTAGAGCGTGTAGCCACTCATTCGATTAGGGACACTAGCCGACCCTTTTCCGTCTTCGTTGAGTGAGGAGCGATGTCAAGTCTTTGTCAAGTCTTTTATTGTTCCGTGAGTGAATGGAAGTGTGGTTGATACTGCTTACCGGCTCAAGTAATCATTCCAAGCCCACTGGAAGTCTTCCTACCAGTCTTATTCAATTCCGGTAGACCCTAAAGTGGTAAGGTATTATCATAAGAGAAGAAAGTCATCGATTTACAAGGACCAACTACGATGAAGGATACGAAGGATAAGGGGAAGAAGCGGGGTAGAGTAATGGTTAACTCGCCAGGCTCATGATCTGAAGAATGCAGGTTCAAATCCTGCCCCCGCCTAATTACGTCAGATACTTGATAGAGTAAGGGCACACTTTGTCTATTATCAATAGATTCACTTTCTCGATGCGAAGAATAGCTATCTTTCGTACTATAGCTCCTCTAGGTCCTAATAGAATGAAATTAGTGCTTCGAATGTAGAAAGCAATGCTTCCATTCCCCCGCCAAGGGAGTTTGAACTCTCGTTAAAGTGCTTTCGTCTTTCAGATGGAGGTGAGGGCAGCAAGCCCAAGCTCGGCTACAGAGCAAGATAGTTACCATCGCACTTTCGTGAGCGTATGAAAATGCCTCTAGAAGGGATGGGTCATCATTTCTTCTTATATAAGAAGACAAAAAGCCCAGGGTGGACTCCTCGTTGGCAGAGATTTTTTACATCGGGGATTCAATTAAGCAAGACTAAAAGTGTTCAAGCGTACCGCCGAAAGCTGTTTTATATAAGCTAAATAAATGTGCTGATTGGATGGCAGGAATGGTTACCGGAAAAGGGGGTGCTGAGGTAAAGGGTCTTCCCGGGTCAGGAGAGCTAAAAAGAGAGTCAGTATAGAATACTGGTAATAACCGCTGACGAAAGCCATTATACGTTCGGGAATAAGTGATGAAGTCTTCAGTTCAGAGTGACGAACAATTCACCAATGAGGCTAAGCCTTTGTAGGCGAAGAATTGAGGACAAAAAAGATTTCGACTAGCAGCACTTCCAGAGTCAAGTAGACTTCCCTGCGTTCTCAAGGGCATCCCCTTAGTATCCCCGGCCAGTAGCAAGACTATACGCTGCTCACGCTTATCTTATTTTGAATTCCATCTTTCGTTCATTCTCCTAGAAAGACAAAGTCATTCAATAGCTATTGAATACAGGATTGGAAAAGCTTAAATAAAATAGACAGCCCTTTAGAGATAGGAGCGGCACCGGACTAGGGCATGGTCTCTTGCTTGCATCTTCTCTTCTCTTTCCTGTTAAATGGAAGATTTAGGCTCAAAAGAAGGCAATGTAATTCCATTCATGCTACCGTTCTTCCGGGGTTCGACTCCCGGCCTGAGCTGCCATCTCTTTCTATTGGTCAAAAGGCATTTCATCAGCACTAGTTGCGCGAGAAAAGGCATTAGACAAGGAAAAAATCTTCTTCTAAAATCAATACGTGCCTGCTACTGCAGAATCGACGCACCTTCTAATTCTAATACTCTTTCCTTTAGGAGCGGAAATGCCGACATCTACTATTCCATCAAAGAGCCTACTCGTCGTAAGCCCTTCGAGTTCATCTGCATCAGCTAATATCGAATCGCCTGTTGTGCCCCGAAAATGGGCTGTTGCGGGCTATCATTCATATTCATCTTAAGGCTTCAGTTACTTGCATCAACAGGAAAGTCATCAGTCCCCTATTCTTGAACAACCTATGATGATTCATTTCCTCTTAGATTACCCGTCTTTTTGGACAAAATGCCATTTCTATTAATAAATAGACTGATTCAATAGCATTGGACTAAATCGGGATAGCTTTAGAAAGCAGATACGGGATTAGACAGAGGAGCCCTTGATCCTCTTTGATTAACCAAACACCCTACCACTCACGAATACTTGTGATTGTTACGGGCGCAGAAAACAGTTCTTTGTTTATTTAAGGAAAGCAGCTTACGGGAAAGAAAGTCATTTTCGCACTTTTTCTAAGACTAAAAACCTTTGAACTACTAGGAGTCGTAGTGTTCCTATCTTTCTCCCTATTTAAAAAGGGGAGATGCATAATAGGTTGTTTAGAAGAAATGAATTGGTCCAATACGCGTAGTAGCATTCTTTTTTGGGCTGTAATTGTCGCTCTCGATCCTACAGCTTCTTGAGAGTAAGATCTAATTCCCCCTTTCATTGGGGGACAATGTAACGATGTTTTCCTAGGATTACTGAGGAAAGGTTTGGGGGGATGGTGCACCTTAACGAACCATGTCTCTCGGAAAAGCTTTCGACCACTGAACTTCTCGGAGAGGTATGGTTTGAGTCCTGGTGCGGAACTCTGTTCTCGAAAACCTTTGCCTGGCTTCGAATCTTAGCTTGAGTTGCCACGGGAACCTTAGCGCCGCGTGTGTGTTGTGGGAAGGTCCTCCAAGGAAGAGGCATAGAAAGAGTGAGAAACCTCAATCCAAGACATGAAAGCGGAATCACAACTGTGCAACAATCCCTACTTCCACCGAATCCTCTCTTTCATCTTTCAGCTGACATTGGATTTACCTTAGTTGAAAGTCCTTTTCCTTACATCTTGAATCATGAAAGGATATTGTATGCACTATAAATAATTATAACAGTGCCTAAAACAAGTAATACGTATTGAAATAAGCTTTATTCCTCCTTTCCAATGGCCAATTCACCACTTCACTTACTTACTACTTACTTATTTAATATAAATACCGGCTTGAACAAGGAAAGCGGTCCCTTACCTTGTGACCTCTATTTCCTTCCCGTAATCGAATCTTCCACAGAAAGCAGCTCGCACTCGGTAATAAGACTTGAACATGGATTCTTTCCCATCGACTGGATCTTTCACAGAGACCAAGAACAAGGACCGGGACAAATAGGGAACGGGAACTACTCTTTTCGTTTCGGGATTTGAGTAGGTAAGGGCAGCGGGACCAGCAACATGAACAATCGGACCAAGCAAGCTATTAAGCCAACTAACAAAGCCACAAGCTACAGGCAGGATACTTTTATAGCTCTACGATTAGGGAGTACGTCACCTTCCCTTCTCTTGAGGAGCCTCTCGTATGTTAAGTTTTACTATATTAAATGAGTTGGCGTATTTGAGTCTTTCCTTTCTTTTTAACTATAGGCATCGGCACAGGCACAACATAAGCAAAGAGGGAAAGAAGCTACACCATTTAGGATAGAATTGCTCACCATTGAGATGCCGGCGCCGACTGATCGATGAAAATAAGGCCAGCCTGTTAACAGATAAGAGGACTAGGTAATAAATACTTCGAATGCAATAAAAGAGCTTGATTGAGATAGTGAGTCCATTGTTGGGAGACTCGATGAGAAGAATCATCCCTCTCTTCCCTAGGTCGTCCAAGTTTTGAAAAAAGCTGTGGCTAGCAGTTGGACTATTCAATGTTGACTCCGGGTTCTCAACAACTCCTATATAGTCCGCTGCGTGCATGAATGACAGCCTGTCATCATCGTATCGTCAATGTGACCAGAGTCAAACTCCGCCGTTGACCAGGGATTGTGTGCCCTAGTAGGGGAAAACAAAGGTCCGATAATAAGCACAGAAAGGGAGGGAAATAGACCTTCGCGCAGGTATAGAGTCAGCCCGGGTCTCGCTTTCCCTAACACAAACTACCCCTCACGGAAACCATCTTATCTACAAGGCGATTATGAACAAGATGCCTTACCATTGTCCGCAGCAGTCCGTAGGGAGGGGACTGGACTGGGAAAGGAAAAGCGGGTCCCCTTATTCACCATAGCACCTAAGGGGCAAGTTATAGGGTAAATAAGGCCAAGAAAAAATAGAAAGAAACTCCGTTTTAGTACGCTTGTATGACCGACCAAAAAGCAAGGAAAGCAACGTACTCTCGGCTCTGGGTATATAGGGCAGCCCACCGAATAGCTGCCAAGCCAAGGGATGAACTTCATTCTGGTGTCATAGAATAAGGGGTCTCATCAATAAATGAGATTACCACAGAGCGGTAACTAAAAGAAGGAAGAGCTATTAGCTTGTCGGCGTAACGAAATAACTATCGGATGGTAGGCCTTAACTAACTGCTTCCATGCCTTCAATGCCAATGCCGGGGGATAACTAAGGCAGGAATGCATCTATGTGGATTACTTGCTCGATTAGCTGATTGCACAGATTACCTTCTTACATTAGATTAGCACTAGGAATAGTCGCCAATTAGACATCCTCCCCTAACTTTGACTGTGCAAGAAAGAAGTAAGCTCTTAGCGCTTCTTTGGCAAAAGCTACTCGCTCGCGGTAGAGCTTCTTTGCTAGCTTTATTGCTGGCTCTAAGCCTACCTCCTTGACTACATCCTGATAACCGCCTGCCCGCCTTGACAGAAGAAAAGAAGGAGTACAGTAAGCGTCTTCGGACATAGAAAGTAGGCAATCACTTACCCTTCGTTAGCGGTGTAGGTTTCAGTCGTAGTTTCTGGTATCGACACAGACAGTCGAATATCAATCACAGTTTGACGTGCCTTATTTAATTTAAACCCCTTTTTTGCTTTTAGCGTATAAATACGTAAAGGAAGCGAGAAAATCAAGCATATAAAGGTGGGCAGAAGTTCGCCTTCCAAGAGAGGAGACTCATGGCACTTGTGGCTGTTGAGGGCCATCCAGTTGCTTATGAGAGCAGGAAGCTGAACGGAGCCGAGAGGCCCTATGCAGTACATGAGAAAGAACTGTTTGCGGGGAAGACCAGCCAGAAAACTGGATAAGGAAAGATAGAAAACTAGCAATACTGGGGAATTTTTCTGATAGACAGGTAACTCAAAATCTTAGTCGGGAGGGAAGGCTAGTAAGACCTCCAGCAAAGGAAAAAGAGACAAGTCAACCCCTAAAAAGAAAGAAAGGTAGTTAAAGGACGATCCTTCGCCGCGAGAACTCGGGGGAGCTACAAATATGGAAAAGAGAGAATGGTAGTCACGCATGCGGGAAAGACTCAAAATGAAAGCAAGCAACTAATAGACTTCGCGAACTCCTGAAAGTACTCTATCTCGCACGCATACTACTGACGGAAACAATACATACTAGCCATACGAGTTCGGTTCACCTGCACTGACAGCCGCTTAGCAACTAAGCCCTAATAGACACTAATTAACCAATAGCTGAAAACCAATACTAAGCTTGCTAATGTCGTCTAACTTCCTTCTCTTCTGTCTTAGATAGGCTTGAGGGTTCTACTCAAGAGAGGTCCGTTGCACAAGTGCCGCGCGGGCAAGTTAGCTAGGCAAGCTATAAGTCCGTGACAACAGGTATCAGAGCGAGGTTGTGCTTGGCGCCATGGCATCCTCAAAGGTTACTGACCCAAGGCCGTCTGACGATCAACCTAAGAAGAGGTCCAAGTCAGCGGAACGTGTAGCATTGGAGACAGGCGTGGGAGAATTGAAGCTCAATGTGGCGGATGGAGAGGAAGATCTTAAGGAGCTTGAAGCCAACCAAGAAGGACTTGAGAGTGCCTTCGACGATTGCCTTGGAGGAGGTCAAGGCAGGGATGGCTCGTGTGGAGACATCACTCAAGGAAGAAGTAGAGGGGCTCAAAGCTACTAATGAGGAGCTGAGAATCAAGGTTGCAATCCTTGAGAGGGCTGTGGGGCCTGGTATGTCTCGGGCGATCTCAATCGCTTTCCCAACATGCTCGTTACAAGGATGATCGGAGATCTTTTTTAGAACGTCGAATAGAGCGTGCATCTTATCCCTAGAATTAGTTTGCAGGAGAACGCCTTCAGTTAAGTCGGCCAAAGGGAGGTGGGAGGAGATTTCCGTATCGAACAGGCGGAGCTGTTTTTGCAGCTCTTCCCCTATAGCAGTTCCTAAACAGACCAGCCTTAGGCCTCTTCAGCTAATAGATGTGTCAAAGACCGTTGCCAGCTACTGCTACTGCTAGTCGCAAACCTTCTCTTCCGAAAGAACCTATTTGCCCATTCTTGTTTGCAGGACAAATGCCACAGACGGTAGCAAAGCAAGAAAAGAAGGAAGAACTCGCTTTCGCTAAGCACCAAGGCTTCTTTCACTTCTCAATCAAAAGAAGGTTTCAGAACTCGGGCTAATTCCATTCCAGTCTTCTTAGCAGGGAGAGAAATGGATTGCTTTGGATGGTTCCTTCCGCTACCTTTCCCCCAGGTTATTTCATACCCATATCAACAAGGTAACAAGGGGCGAAGCGGAAACCCTCGGAGCTACTTAGCTACTTTTTGCAATGAAGCCATCGAGCTGAGAGAAGACGATCGTCTCCTCTCTTCCTACTCGATCTTCGGCATTTAGATCTTTCTTTTGATGCGCCTGGCCTCAGTTCCTTCGTTTTGATGTGCCTATGTTCTTGATGTTCTTGCTTTCAATTCGATCTTTCCATGTATGTTGGTAGGGGATTGCATCTTTAACCCACACAGCCGATGCGGTCGGGGCGGCTGAAGAACTGATATCCGGGGAACTGGACTTCAGGGTGCCCAGAAATAGACACCATACTTCAGCGGTCACCACTTTGACTCGTGACGCCTCTGGTCAAGGATCAACGGGAACTGTGGCATGCCGACGATGGCGAAACCCTCGATATGTGAACACAATCTTCATTTTCGTCGTGAATGACCGAGCTGCTTTCTTACGAGACTTCCCTGCCCATGTCCACCCAAGGGACCTACCTTACCGTCTACGCAGATTCAGCAACTCCAACGGCTAGACGAAGACGGCGGGCATTGATGGCTGTGGCGGGACGGAACGACATTCGATAGGCGAGAGGTGTCCTAAACATTCCATAAAGGGTATGACATCAGTGATATCAACGCATTGTGTCTGACATCTCGACGGATGATCAGCGTAGCTGAAAAAACTACCGGTTCTAGGAAAAAAAGTAAAGTCGCTACTATCGTGAAGATCAATCAAAACCGGGCTATCGCCGACCGATCGACTGCTATCAAAGATGAGGGGGAAACTCAGTAGGGATGATGACTGGGAGTAGGGTCTATGTTGAAAAAACGACTACGGGTCGAACCATAGAATGCCCCATACAGCTCTCAACACCGAGGGGAGGGAATTACTAGTGGTTCAGTCAAAGATCTCTTTCGTGTCAATCCGATCTCGTAAGCCAATGCGTGACATCCCCGTTTTGACCCAGATGTGTTCACCTTGCTACAGCCAAGGATCAAGGAAGTGCCCGAACCTCAAGTCGATGGCAAAAGAACTAATTCCCTCCTTCCTAAGATAGAGTTCCGACTGCACACAGCACCGCCCGAACGATTTAGTATTGGCAGTTGAATTCAAAACTGGATTTGTGGTCTTGAAAAGAGATTTCAATCCTCTTTAAGTTAAGAGTGGCGAGACTCAAAGAAGAGGTGCTTTTGTATTGAAGAAGGGAAGGATCGTAGTGCTGGTTTTGATCTTCACCACCTTTGGAAAAAGATCATTTAGTGGATTGAAGTTGAGAAAATCCTAAGGTGGACTAAGCCCAAGGGAGCCGAAGCCTTCATTCCATTCAGCCTAGTCCCTCTGTCTTCCAGCTCTGGGGGAGCGTCTTTGAGCTCGGCAACCTCTTTGGGGGCTTGGTCTGCTGTGGCCACTTTCCCAAATCAAAGTGTTAAGACGTCTTCTGGTTCCGACTCTTTTTATGATGAACGTGAATAAGAGAGATGACATCAGCTATCGGCTATTGGCCTTTTCCTCAAGTCTAAGAGGTTCACAGGCAAAGGCAAGACAGCCAAAAGCCAGTTCTTCTCCCATCCCAGCTATTCTTGAGCCATTTGGAGTGATAATAAGGTAAGCCGCCCACCGAAGTCCTAATCCTTCACCAAAGAGTGAAATCGTATCCGCCTCTCAGTCAGTCATCGCCTACTCCTTCTAATCCTATCGGTCAGCGCCTAGTATCTTTCGAAGTGCTCGAAGTCGGCTAAGGTTCAATGTTTTTTGGTTGCTGCTTTGTCCCTCGTCACCCTAAGAGAGGACTGAGTTTGCTTTCTTTCCTGCGCGAGTATTGTTGTAAGGTGGAATGCTTTCCCGCTTTCCAAGCTTTCGGGGAAATTGGCTTTTGAGGTCTTATATTCCGTATAGTAAGCCCGGTTGGTGTTGTATGAAAAGGAGTCGATTACCTATTTCCCCTAGTCCCGAAATCCAACTCGATCTTGTGGTAGACTGCCCTCCTATGGGGCACTTGGCAACTAATTCGTGGGGCATGATATCCAAAAATTCCTCAAGTACTTGCTGCACTTCCTGAGAAAGAAGTCGTCTTGGTATTGGATCCGCTTTCCTTGTCTAATGAAAAAGCCCAAGAGCTCCCCGCGTGGGGACCACCTACACAGGCATACAGCTGCGCACCAGACGGGTTAACAAAGAGCGCCTGTACACAACATAACAAAGCTTAATCTCCGTCTCAATAGACGGGCAGTTCCATATCGAAATCGATAGCCGGGGAAGGGTACGAGAAGTCCTCATATAGAGGACCATGCCCAGCAACATCACGCCACCCATAGTCGAGGAAGAAGTGACTCCTAGCTCGGCTCGATGCCAACGTCTCTGGTAAGATGCATGGGTTTGAAAGCACTCAATCTAGGCCATGATAAAGCAGGCGAAAGAGAGTTCGACTTCCTCACCCGTTGAAGAAGCCGTGATTGCTTGAGGTGAATCAGTTGAGTTTGGTCCTAACGTATATAAGAGAGAGGCTGCTTTTAGGTATGAAAAAGGTAGATGATCTTAACTATCAATTTCATAAGAGAAGCAAGAGAGGTAGATGAAAGGTATGCCAGTTTCATTCTTGCTTTTGCTTATCGGGGGTTTTGGCAGAATTGGGTTCGACTCCCATAGCCCTTTTGTGGTGAAGCCCTAATGGGGCAATAAAAATGGATAATTTTTTGAGGATTACGTTTATATTTCAAGGACTTCGAGTGTCTAATTATTGGGTCAGAATTTCGATAGTTTTGTTCTTGCTGGCTGTGTGCTACTGTCTCATTCAACTCAACTTTGATTTGAATATCCTGTTAGTGAGGGTGAAAGCATTCCTATTGGGAAAATCTTTCCACTTCCTCTTTAGTCGGCTCGGGTGGTGGACCGGAGGTCTCTTTTTGGCCACGCTTTTTTTTCTTTTTGATAGCGAGACCGGAAGCTGGGGTACCACAATGGCTCCGTCAGGCGCTTCGGGCGCGTCAAGCTCGTCCGCGCGGGACGAGGATTCTTTCGGGATTCGGGTCCTATTGGAGCCCTTTTCCGAAACCGAACCCGAGAGCACATCGGTGAATCAGCCAGAAGAAAGGCCTGCGCCCCCCGCTAATCCAGTCGCTTCCCCGGGGGAGGAAGCTGGTCCATCTAATCGGACCCCCCCAGTAGTCCCCTATCCGTATCAAGAAGATGAAATTATAGGGGGGATTGCGTTCTATCCATCCAACGTCGCCTTTTGGCGAACAACTCTTCTCCCTCTGCCGAGGTCATACAAATGGCTCGTATTCAAGCCGAAGATCTTTTCGAGGTCAAGGTTGAGATTATCCAACAAATGGCAGACCTTGATCCAACGGGAGATTGGATGGGGCGGGGAGCTCGGGCCCTCGAAAATCCGCATACCGCCACGGGGGAAGAGTCCTTGGAAAAGCTCTATGCCCTTTTAGACGATCTAAGAGGGGGCGGAGTACGATCCCAGGCCTTTTTGTCCTTGCAAAGCAAGGTCTCAAGGTAAGGTTTAGGACCGATATAGATACTGACTCTATAGCTTAGCGCTTACCGAGGTGCGGAGCCGGCCACCCAACCCCGCAGGTCAGGGTCGGGCCGGCCATAGGTTCGAATCCTGCCACCTTTCTTGTGGATCATCCTGTGGTTACCGGATGATGGGAATAACAAAGCAGAATTTTTGAAATAAGCACGAAATGCCAATATATGAATTGTTTCATTATTCGTTATTTCCGGGTCTTTTCGTTGCATTCACTTACAACAAGAAAGAACCACCAGCGTTTGGTGCAGCACCTGCATTTTGGTGCATTCTTCTTTCTTTCCTTGGTCTTTCGTTCCGTCATATTCCTAATAACTTATCCAATTACAACGTATTAACCGCTAATGCACCTTTCTTTTATCAAATCTCAGGGACATGGTCTAATCATGAGGGTAGTATTTTATCATGGTGTCGGATCCCAAATTTTTATGGATTCCTTCTTTGTTACCGGGGTCGACCCCAAAGCCATAATGTCTCAAAACGAGGAGGCCATAGAGAAACTATTTTTGATTTTTTTGTCTCGAACTTCGTGAAGAACTCCATTCTATCTCTCCCTCGTTACGAACAAAAAAGTGGGGCTGCACTAAAATTGTACACTCCCTTCGTTCTACGAACCTTTGTTGATTCTGAACTTTGTTCGCGAAGGAACCGGACTTTTGACGGACCAGCCCTTTTTTATGCGCCGCTTTACCCTGAAAGGAAAATGAGCTTTTCTCCTCTGGGCGCTAGGCGCTCCCGTGGTTCGCGAGAAGGAAAAAGGACTCATCCTTTGTTACATCTGGCACGAGATGATAAAGAGAGAGCTTCGTCTATCGATGAACAGCGGATTGACGGAGCTCTTGGCATTGCTTTGTTTTTCTCTCCTTTCCTATCAGTGAGT